CAGTACCGTCTATAATTATAATAATTGCTGAATCGAAAACTTTCAATTGAACTTATCCTTTCAATTGGTATTTTTGCTTATCCTCGTATCTTTCAAAAATGGAAACTTAGGGAAGTGCTTTATAAACATATGCATAAAAAAAAAACATATTTAATTAAAATTTATCCTCTTCATGCTTACTATAACTAGTTATTTCGGTTTTCTACTAGCAGCTTTGACTATAACCTCGGCTCTATTTATCGGTCTAAACAAGATACGACTTATTTGAAATTAATTGCATGAACCATTCCTAAAAAAAATCCTTCTGTGGTAGTTCATATATTCTATAGTTCCTTACCCGGTCAATTTCCAATTCTTGGTCATTGAATTCATGGGTAATACGGATTAATATTTAAGGATAGATATTACCTCTCCTTTTCTGCGTTCAAAGAAATTGAAATGATTGAAGTTTTTCTATTTGGAATTGTCTTAGGTCTAATTCCTATTACTTTGGCTGGATTATTCGTAACTGCATATTTACAATACAGACGCGGTGATCAATTGGACCTTTGATTAATTAACATCTCTTTTTTTTTTTTTGATTGACCTCCTACTTTCTTTAATCTACAGGAGGTCAAATTCAGATTGCTGTTCAAGTTTTTCAGTCTAATTTTCAAACGAACAAATAACAAGAATGGAATCACGCTCTGTAGGATTTGAACCTACGACATCGGGTTTTGGAGACCCACGTTCTACCGAACTGAACTAAGAGCGCTTTATTATCACAAAAATCATTTTATTTTGTGACCCAATTCGTCTTGCATGTATATACTATCATAAATAATATAATAAAATTAAAGATTTATTTTGTATATCCAATTTTAATCAATTTCAATTGATCCCCCGTTACTGCCCATAAAGAATAGGTAGGGATGACAGGATTTGAACCCGTGACATTTTGTACCCAAAACAAACGCGCTACCAAGCTGCGCTACATCCCTTTCAATTGGCCTACAGTGTCATTGTAGAGAATCTCTGTCTTGTTTTCCACATCTTTATTTCTTCCATTAATATACACAAACTATCTTGCTATTTCTTCTTTTTGGTCTCATATATCATATAACATATAGTAATAAAAGACTTATACTATATACGTATTAAATAAAGATGAAACCCGCCGTAAAGTAAAAAAAAGAACATTTTTTCGGGAATTCTCAAGTAGAAGTAAAAAGGAACTTATTTTTTTGTTTTAAGAAAAGGAATATCGACTATCTACTGTACTGAATCGTTGTACATTTCAATTTGAATTAGGGATTCTGCGTACAAATATAAGTGGTCAGTAGTTAACTACATATACACATCGGGTCATATATGTATTACCATTATTTATTACATTTTAGAATAAAATTACAATAAAAAGAAGGAGGATTTTCAATGCGAGATCTAAAAACATACCTCTCCGTGGCACCGGTAGTAAGTACTCTATGGTTCGGGTCTTTAGCGGGTTTATTGATAGAGATCAATCGTTTATTTCCGGATGCGTTGATATTTCCTTTTTTTTCATTCTAGTTAGTGAGATGGGGGGGGGTGAAGAAGATTAGAGATACAATCAAATATCTGTGACTAATCCCTCTCCTTCTCTTCTTTTTTTTATAAACGGAAATGTGATGGCTGTAGCAACAATATCATACAAGATACTTAAATGAAATACTGTACAGCGATTTACATTTATAAAGTCTAAATAGAGTCAGAAATCATTATAGTCCTTATTATTACTATAGTGATTATTGATTGATTGAAATTGAAACGAAATCTTTCATAATTTGATTTAGAGTTAGCAACTTTTATTTTATTTTTTTTTTCGTTCCTTTCTTCTTCTTCCCTTCGGATTGGAAAATAGAAAAATGGAGTCAGTCAAAAACCCAAAGGAGGTTCATGGCCAAGGGTAAAGATGTCCGAGTAACGGTTATTTTGGAATGTACCGCTTGTGTTCGAAATCGTGTTAATAAAAAATCAATGGGCATTTCCAGATATATTACTCAAAAGAATCGACATAATACGCCCAGTCGATTAGAATTGAGAAAATTCTGTCCCTTTTGTTACAAACATACGATTCACAGTGAAATAAAGAAATAGATCGAACCGATCGCCTCCGTGTCCGCCTTCCAATCCAAGGAAGATGAAAAACGACATGTTATATATAACATAACAATTTCTATAACATATATTAAATATAAACAAATCCTATTTATTAATTCTAAATCTTTTTTGATCGTTTTTGTTTTGATCCGATCGAAATAGGAGTAGGATTTTCGGGATAAGGAATAAACAAACCATGGATAAATCCAAGCGATTCTTTCTTAAATCCAAGCGATCTTTTCGTAGGCGTTTGCCCCCGATCCAATCGGGGGATCGAATTGATTATCGAAACATGAGTTTAATTAGTCGATTTATTAGTGAACAAGGAAAAATATTATCTAGACGGGTGAATAGATTGACTTTAAAACAACAACGATTAATTACCGTTGCTATAAAACAAGCTCGTATTTTATCTTCGTTACCTTTTCTTAATAATGAGAAACAATTTGAAAGAAGCGAGTCGACCACTAGAACTACAGGTCTGAGAACTAAAAATAAATAATTCTTCAATTGAATCAAATTCCAATCCGAACTCAAACGCAAATTTACGTTTTGTTCGAAAAATATGAGAATCCAGATTTGATTATTTGATTATCGTGTCGTAAGAAAAAAAAAGAATTGGGAAAGAAGAATAAATATTTTTTTATTGAACGTGTTTGTTCATTTTGATAACTTTCTCATAGGATGATATTTTATCATACTAATTTCTACTCTACCTTCCCGGAGTTCATTCTCCAGGGAACTCCATTTAAAATAAAACATTCCAACGGATTCCTTCCAATCTCCTTATTTTATGATCTCATTAGAAATCATATAAAAACAATTCCTATTGAATATAGCTATTTGTGCAAGTATTTTACGATTAAGAAGCAACTGCCCTTTGTACAGATTGTGTATTAGTCTACTATAACTATAGTATACATTATTGTCTCGACTTACTGCATTTATCCGAGTGATCCACAAACGCCGAAAATCTCTCTTTTGCCTATCTCTATCCCGATGAGCTGAAACCAAAGCTCTTATTTTCTGTTGAGTAATAGTCCGGGTAAGTCTTGAATGAGCCCCTCGAAAGCTTGAGGCAAATAAACGAATTTTTGTTCTACGTCTTCGAGCTATATATCCGCGTTTAATTCTGGTCATTGAATAAATGAAACTTTGATGAATAACTAAGTGATTTCTTTTCTTTCAGTTATTTCCTTCCCCTTTCCTAGTCTATTAATAACAAAACGGATTCTTCCAATGTATAAAAAAAAATTCCAATGGCTTTTGCTACTATAACCTTCCCGACCACGATTTTTTTTATAGGCTTTCGCCTCGAAATAAGAAATTTTTTTTGATACTAAATATCAAAAAAAACATAGTAAATAAAATAGTAAATCAAAAAGTAGTAAATATAAATGGGTATAGTGGGTTCCATCGTTTCTATGGTTTCTTCTTAAACGGTGAGGTCTTCTCTATACACCGGAGCCCCTTCTTTCATTTAATGAATGTTATTGTTAACTTGTACAGTTCACACTTTTTGGCTCTACCCATAATTATCTAGTAATAGGTCTTTCACAACGAAACCCACCAATACAGTAACGGTATTTAATTATGAAGATTAGCTGAGTAGCTGACCCTGTTAGTCCGTTCTTGCAAGAGTCAAGAATAAGGGCATAACCTTTCTGCTTTTTAAATAGGATTTCCCTGCTTAATGGATAAATTTTTCTACCAATGGGGAATTCTTTCTCGTCGTAAATTAAAAATTGAAATGATTGGATTTAGCACCAATGAAAACCATAAATTTGATAACACAATAGAAAGATATGATAGATCTTTTTTATTTTTAGATTTACCTTTTTTAGTTTTAGATAGTGAATGGGCTTCTTTCATTCTATCCTATTCATTGGTACTGATCGCCAATACTGGATCAATTGTTTTCTTTCTTTTGGCCTAGCACATTATCTGAACGAGTCGCACATACACCCTAGTACATGTTCCTCGTCGCTGAGGACATCCCTTAAGAGCAGGAGATTTCGTGACATTTTTGATTGACTGTCTTGTGTTTCTAATAAGTTGTTTAATAGTTGGCATGTTGAATCATATACATAATGAGCTGGTTTAGATCGATCCTAACCGGATGATTATGAATCATTTATATATTAATAGATGAATTATTAATTAATAGAATATTAAACCCGGTAAGACGATAAAATCGCAAATCCCGGATTTGCGTGAAATCCCTGTTCTGTTAGTTTTTGTTATTTTTTAACCGCTACCCGATCAACAATTCCATGAGCTTGGGCTTCTGTTGCTGACATAAAAATATCTCTTTCCATGTCTTCGGAAACAACCCATAAAGGTTTGCCTGTTCTTTGTACATAAACCCTTGTGATGGTTTCGCGTAGCTTCAGTAGTTCTTCCGCTTCCAGGACAAATTCTCCCGTCTGTGCCTCATAAAAACCACTAGCAGGTTGATGCATCATTACCCTGATAATATAACATAATAGACAGTTCCTCCATCTTGCATGATGAAAGTCGAAGAGATAAAGAATAATAAAAAAAAAATAGTACGAAAAAAAGATAGAATTGAACAACCGTACAGGCATCTTTTGCGTATTGCATACGGCTCTACAATGGAATTCACTTTTACTTTTTTTTTACCTTACTTACATCGAAGAAATAGGCAAAAAAAAAATAAATATATGTTGTATATTTATGTTATATTTTATTATATATTTATGTCATATATTGTAGGGTCTATCAGATTCATATAGGTAAATGATCCACTAACCACCCTTCCTTTTGGAGTAGTTAAAAAATACTATGATGGCTCCGTTGCTTTATTATTTCGTCTGTTATTTAGCAATCCCAAAGTTTCTTTTTTTTTTATTTTCGTATTCTTTCATAACATAAATATTGTTATCTTCGGTGTGAAACCAAAAAAGTTTGTGACGCTGAAATGGGTCTTCCGATAGATCAGATAAAATTGGAAATACCCTTTATCTCATACTACTCTTTCGATACATAATGTAAGTATTTTGAAAAATTTTTCTTTTTATATCGAATTCGAAGTGCCATGCTATTATTACTTAATATTCATATTTCATATAGCGCGAAGGCATAGTCTTCTTTTTTTCTCTCAAATCAAATAAAAAACTCATTGGCGCCAAGCGTGAGGGAATGCTAGACGTTTGGTAATTTCTCCTCCGACCAGAATAAAAGATCCCATTGAAGCGGCTAATCCCATGCATACTGTCTGTATATCTGGTCGCACAAATTGCATAGCATCATAAATAGCTACTCCGGGTATTAGCCATCCGCCAGGAGAGTTTATAAACAAATACAGATCTTTGGTATCGTTATCCATACTGAGATATACCATAAGAGCAATAAGTTGATTCGAGATCTCGTTATCAATCGGTTGGCCTAAAAAAAGTAATCTTTCTCGATAAAGTCGGTTGATTGGGATAAAATTGTATCCCTTAGGAACCGTACAGGCACCTTTTGATGCATACGGTTCAACACAAATTGCGAAAACAAACAAAGAATCAATGTGTAGATTCTAGCTTTCTTTCTTTTTTCATATTCATAGCAGGCTCCTTTTAGCTTGTAACAAAGGGGAGCTTTTTCTTTCATGTTTCAAGAAAGATGAGTTTTGGCCTGTTTTAATTTATATATAACTATATAAATATATAACTATATAAATTAAAAACCTATAAATAAAAAAAAAATTCACTAAACTTATCGGACTAACTTCTCATTGATGTATTGTTTCATCGGGATCCAATCCAAATCGCGATGTAATTTTCTTGTTCCTGAACGGTCTTTTTCAACTTTTTTTAGGTTTAGGCTCTACTCCGAATAAAGATCTGCCCGATTTGGATTTGCACATATAGGACAAATGCCCCAATACCACGTCTTTTTGCTACGACTTCCTTTTTTTATTTATTCCATGTCTCCCGCCAAATAGTAAATATTCAATGCATCCATCACCATCACATTACTCGATTGATTAACAGTTTGAGATCATTATTATATATTATAAATGGAAAATCTTTATAAATATCATATTCTATTTATAAATAGAATATGATATAAGTGGTAATCATAGATATATTACCAATTGGTTTTTTTTTTTCTAAACGGAGCCTGTATATTTCATTTTTTTGGTCTAACCAAGCCAACCATAAATTATAAATTATTATAATTGAGAATATTAATCTGTATACCCCCCTAAAAAATAGATTGAATTGCACTTCATTGCATTTCACGCTCCAAATTTTTGGATGATTCAATCAACCTTTCTTGGGCGAAAGAGGGGATATCTCGATCGGGTAAGAGAACGGGGAAATACCATATGACCAAATATATCTGACAAGTCGCACTATATGTCAATCCACGATGCATTTTCCTCTCCAGGGTTTCGAAAAGGAACTTTTGGAACACCAATAGGCATTAAATGAAATAAAAATTAATTACTATAGCTCACTTTGATGTGAAAGCGTAACAATGTATTTATTGTCTTAATAATATTGTTCTTTATCATATTTTATCCATAGATTGAATAAGTTTATAAAAAAGGAAGACAGAAATACTAAAGGAAAATTCTTTCAAATAGGTCCTTTGAATTGAATGATGAACAAAAAAAAATATATAAATGCAGTCACTCATATAAAAGGTATCAACCTCTTACCATTGCGTATTGGTACTTATCGGGTGTAGAATAGATCTGCTTCTTTTTGTTCCTACAAACAAAATTGTTCCATTATTAATAATATTAATAAAAGACATTATTACTAAAAGAATAGAACAAATATTAATCCTTTCCCCGAGATAATCCACTCAAAAGGGAAGGTCCATAGTATAGTTTTTTTCCAGTGCAATAAAGTTACATAGTGTCTATTTTTCGTTGATAGAGGGGTATTTCCATGGGTTTGCCTTGGTATCGTGTTCATACCGTCGTATTGAATGATCCCGGTCGTTTGCTTGCTGTCCATATAATGCATACAGCTCTGGTTGCTGGTTGGGCCGGTTCGATGGCTCTATACGAATTAGCAGTTTTTGATCCCTCTGACCCTGTTCTTGATCCAATGTGGAGACAAGGTATGTTCGTTATACCCTTCATGACTCGTTTAGGAATAACCAATTCATGGGGCGGTTGGAGTATCACAGGAGGGACTATAACGAATCCGGGTATTTGGAGTTACGAAGGCGTGGCCGGTGCACATATTGTGTTTTCTGGCTTATGCTTTTTGGCAGCTATCTGGCACTGGGTGTATTGGGATCTAGAAATATTTTGTGATGAACGTACAGGAAAACCCTCTTTGGATTTGCCCAAAATCTTTGGAATTCATTTATTTCTCTCAGGGTTGGCTTGCTTTGGTTTTGGCGCATTTCATGTAACAGGATTGTATGGTCCGGGAATATGGGTATCCGATCCTTATGGACTAACCGGAAGGGTACAATCTGTAAATCCGGCGTGGGGTGTGGAAGGTTTTGATCCTTTTGTTCCGGGAGGAATAGCCTCTCATCATATTGCAGCAGGTACCTTGGGCATATTGGCGGGTCTATTCCATCTTAGTGTCCGTCCGCCCCAACGTCTATACAAAGGATTACGTATGGGAAATATTGAAACTGTCCTTTCCAGTAGTATCGCTGCTGTCTTTTTTGCAGCTTTTGTGGTTGCTGGAACTATGTGGTATGGTTCGGCAACTACCCCGATTGAATTATTTGGTCCCACTCGTTATCAATGGGATCAAGGATACTTCCAACAAGAAATATATCGACGAGTTGGTGCTGGGCTAGCCGAAAATCAAAGTTTATCCGAAGCTTGGTCTAAAATTCCTGAAAAATTAGCTTTTTATGATTACATCGGCAATAATCCAGCAAAGGGGGGATTATTCAGAGCGGGCTCAATGGACAATGGGGATGGAATTGCTGTTGGGTGGTTAGGACACCCTCTTTTTAGAGATAAAGAGGGGCGTGAACTTTTTGTACGTCGTATGCCTACCTTTTTTGAAACATTTCCGGTTGTTTTGGTAGACGGAGACGGAATTGTTAGAGCCGATGTTCCTTTTAGAAGGGCAGAATCGAAATACAGTGTCGAACAAGTAGGTGTAACTGTTGAGTTCTATGGTGGCGAACTCAATGGAGTCAGTTATAGTGATCCCGCTACTGTGAAAAAATATGCTAGACGTGCTCAATTGGGTGAAATTTTTGAATTAGATCGTGCTACTTTGAAATCCGACGGTGTTTTTCGTAGCAGTCCGAGGGGTTGGTTTACTTTTGGACATGCTTCGTTTGCTCTTCTCTTTTTCTTCGGACACATTTGGCATGGTGCTAGAACCTTGTTCAGAGATGTTTTTGCTGGGATTGACCCAGATTTGGATGCTCAAGTAGAATTTGGAGCATTCCAAAAACTTGGAGATCCAACTACAAGAAGACAAGTAATCTGATACAATATTGTTTTGTTATTTTTCGTCTTTAGTTTTGTGAAAAACTGTAGGGTACCAGATAAATCTTGATTTGAATCGCTACCTTTTCTTTGACTCTTGCTCTTTCTTTATCCGGGAGACGATCCCCAATAAACAGGTATGGAAGCTATAATTGTAAACCACGATCGAATCTATGGAAGCATTGGTTTATACATTCCTCTTAGTCTCAACTTTAGGAATAATTTTTTTCGCTATCTTTTTTCGAGAACCACCTAAAGTTCCAACTAAAAAGGTGAAATGATTTTTCATTATCTCAATTGAAAGTAGTGAGCCTCTCAATATTGAGAGGCTCATTACCTCAACTAGTCTCCGTGTTCCTCGAATGGATCTCTTAGTTGTTGAGAGGGTTGCCCAAAAGCAGTATATAAGGCGTACCCAGTAAAACTTACAAGTAAACCCGATATAAAGATGGCAACTAGGGTTGCTGTTTCCATTATTATATAGTTTCAAGACCACAATGGATCTATGATAAGATCATTTATTTACAACGGAATGGTATACAAAGTCAACAGATCTCAATGAATATAAAATACGATTTATGGCTACACAAACCGTTGAGAGTAGTTCTAGATCTGGTCCAAGACGAACTACTGTAGGGAGTTTATTGAAACCATTGAATTCAGAATACGGTAAAGTGGCTCCTGGGTGGGGAACTACTCCTTTGATGGGTATCGCAATGGCCCTTTTTGCGGTATTCCTATCTATTATTTTGGAGATTTATAATTCTTCCATTTTACTGGACGGAATTGGAACGAATTAGATTCACAAGAACTAGTAACTAGCTTTTCAATACAAAGTGAAGCATTTAGGTCTCTGATTTTTATCCCATTCTATTTTGGTAGTTCGATCGTGGAATTTCTTTGTTTCTGTAGTTCCGGAATATGAGTGTGTGACTTGTTATAATTGATCCTATGGATAGTACAGAGAATGCGTCTGTCATCTTGATCGAGATGGTTTTACTTCGTCGGATATTCATTCTAGTATCTGAAGCACGGAATATAGGAAATAGATTACAAAGTATTATTAGCACTATGATTCATACTTAATATTCAGACCTCGTGTCCGGACTTCCATTTTTTTTTCTTCAAAGGGTTAGATTTAGAAGTTATAAATCGAAAGATTTTTATTCTTTCAAACTCCTATTTATGCTTATTTTGATCAAAGGACAAAGGTGTCTTTGGATTTTTATTCATTCTAGTTATTCATTGAATAAGTGATAATCCAAGAGTTCTTACTCAAGGAATTTTTGGAATTAGTTTATATTTATAAAGGGTTTTATTGAATCATCGTGGTTCTAGTATGAATCTGGGGTTTTAATTGATTCATAGGGTCTTAACAAGAGAATTCCTATCAATAATAAAGAAAACAGTAGTAAAGGCGCATTACACACAAAAAAAAAAAAAAAA